CTACACAATTTTCTGCAAGGTAACTATCTCGGTTTCATATAGAAATTTCTATTTATATAGAATCTTTGAAAAAGACCTTCTCTCATAAGAAAGAAAAGGCTTACTATCTTTGGGATCTGATGCTACACCGCTGCTCAATACTTTAGGGGGTCGACTCCATTACATAAGTGGATTCCTAGCTTTTGTCTCATATTATGACATTAAGTAAGCAGTTCTTATTGTATCGGCAAAAATTTCGCTAATTGATCTTTACGGTGCTTCCTCTATCAATTAGATCCTTTATCCATAGAATAAAGTATCTAGGCATATTTCTTTTTTCATATTTCGATTTCTATGAAGTTTATTTCTTTGCTACAGCTGATAAAAATCGTTGTTTTGGACGATGCCATATGTAGAAAGCCTATTTTTTTTTATTTTTTTTACTAGTAGATTACTAGTAGATTTTGCTCTTTCTTTCCTTTTTCTTTCTATAGTGTAGATAGTCGCACGTAATGACAGATTACGGCCATATTATTAAAAGCTTGTGGTAAGAAAGGGTTTCGTTCTAATGCCCGAAAATAATATTCCAAAGCTTTTGTGTGTTCTCCATTACTTGTGTGAATAAGGCCTATATTATAGAGTATATAACTTCTATCATAGGGATCGATTTCTAGTCGCATAGCTTCATAATAATTCTGTAAAGCTTCCGCATAATTTCCTTCGGATTGAGCAGACATCCGTTACGGTCGTTATTCGATTCAAAGAATCTCCGTTCCAGAACCGTACGTGAGGTTTTCATCTCATACGGCTCCTCCCTTATGTGCATAATAAGCCTAATACATAGAATCAAAAAGGAGTGAAATATTCTCATTATGAACTGAGCGGGGCTAGTGTTTTTACAAGAAATCTCTAGCCAACCTTCCTGCAAAAGATCGTTTCTTAACATCCAAGATGTTGGTACTAGATAAAAATGTTACGTTAACTCCAACAATTTCTTTGTCCTCAACATCCCTTAATTTCTAGGAATTAGTCACTTCAACAGTCTTCGATGGTTATATGGGTATCCAAAGCACGAATGAGATGGATATTTGTTGTCCCAACCATTCTTCTTAGTCCCGATCCCAATAAGGAAAAGGGGAAATTTAGAGCAAAGTTTTCGTGTTGTTGATTCCTAAGCGTAGTGCTTCTTCCTCTATGCCGCCTAGTGGTACTAGTGGAGCAGTATTAACCTGCAATACATAACCCATAGCCATAGGTGTAACCTTTTCGCTCAATGCTAGAATCGACAATTGAAACATCTGAGGCTGCATTAATCGGGGATACACGACAGAAGGAATGTTTTTTTAGAAACTTCACCTTCAATAAACGTAGAGTTTTTTTCAAATCTTTCTATCCCGGCTAATGTGTCTTTCTCCTAAAACTCGACGCGGTAAATAAAAGAAATCAAATCACACCATCTCTGTAATAAGTAAATGCCTCTTTTTCTCCTGAAGTTGTCGGAATTATTCGTAATAAGATATTGGCTACAATTGTAAAGGTCTTATCAATCAAATTTCCAGTTATCCGGGATCTAGGCATAGGTAGCAATCCATTTTAAAATTTCTTTTAATTACCTCTCGTTAGAAAACGATCCTACAAAAAAAGTAATTATACAGTACGAAATAACATAAAAACAGACTTAACTCATAAAAAAAGATAGACCGCGTGTTCGAGTCGTTCCAATCCCGTTATTTTAGCCGGTATAGATATCAGAAAAAGACGGGAACGTCATCTTCGCAAACAGCAAACATAAATAGATATATATCTTTATTGTTTATTGTTTTTAAGAAAAAGTTTTTCACAAAAAAAAAATTTCTTTATCCCCCTAGCCCCGAAGGAAAAGTCTTTCTTTGATTAAATGATTAAAAGTTTTCTATTTTTTATAGTTTATAGTTAGAATTAATTGTACGTACCGTACCTATCCAACATCTAATCTAATATATATGATACTAAATTCTATATGATAATAAATACAGTTGGAATAATTACATCAATAGTTGCAGTGACAGTTATCTTCATTCTCAAATCGGGATTGACTCGCGATTCACTCGCTTTCGGGGCCATAATCATTATCCTAATCATTATGTAGGAGAGATGGCCGAGTGGTTGAAGGCGTAGCATTGGAACTGCTATGTAGGCTTTTGTTTACCGAGGGTTCGAATCCCTCTCTTTCCGCACCTTCACCTAATTTATCAATGTTACTGAAATGCTATTGACCGCAATATATCAAATCACCTAACAATGGATACCCTTATTCCAAGAGTTCTATCTTTCTTTGATATGGATTCTCTATTCCTAATTTCTGTGGAACAGAAAATACGAGTGGACAAGGAATGAAAATGCCCCTATCATTCTAGGATATATCAATGGGATAAAAATCCCCCAAGAAAACCCATACCTTTTGTCTCTTTACTTAGGTGACAGGGGACAAAATTGTTCGAACCCTTGTTATTTTAGTTAGGTTTAAGTCTGACGAGAATAATATTCTACAACTAACAATTCATTTATTTTCAAGCCAATCCATTTACTATCTATTATGTGATTGACCAATCCTTTATATTGGAATGGGTGAAGAGTCAAATGTTTTGGCAATTCCTCCTGGGGGAATGAATCAAGAGAATTTTGAATCATAACTCTAGATTTTTGTTCATCCTTCGCTGTAATAATATCGCGGGGTTTGCAGCGATAACTTGGTATATCTACTATACGATCATTAACTAAAATATGTCTATGGTTAACTAATTGGCGGGCTCGAGGAATAGTTGACGCCATACCTAATCGAAAAAGGATGTTATCCAAACGCATTTCAAGTAATTGTAGTAAAACCTGACCTGTTGACCCTTTGGCTTTTGCGGCGATACGAACGTATTTAAGCAATTGTCGTTCTGTAAGACCATAATGAAAACGCAATTTTTGTTTTTCTTCTAAACGAATACGATATTGAGATTTTTTACCGGCGCGCGATTGATTTCTAAGATCGCTCCCGGCTCTAGGCCTTTTACTAGTTAGTCCCGGTAAAGCCCCCAGACGGCGTATTTTTTTGAAACGAGGCCCTCGGTAACGTGACATAAAGACTCCTTATTTTCTTTATTTTATTGAAATTTCATAAACCTAAATTAAAACTGAACTAAAGGATAAATATGATAAATGAGGCAAAATCTACTGAAGTATTATACTACAAAAAATACTGATATACTACAAATGAGATGGATTCTATCAATATCCGGACCTTATTGTATATATACAAAGTATACACAAAGAATGTATATAGAATAAAAAAAAAAAATAGAAAAAAAAAGCCAGCTATCGGAATCGAACCGATGACCATCGCATTACAAATGCGATGCTCTAACCTCTGAGCTAAGCGGGCTCACATAACAGAAATTGTACATGCACAGGAATTTAGTAAACTACTGGAACCTTAGCTATTCACTTTTCATTCGTAGTAATTAATAATTAAATTAAATGAATATAGAAAAATGAACTGAATATATAAAAAAAAAAAGAAAAGAATTGACCGTTCGAGTATTCAAAATTGCACAATAAAAATGATTCGAAGAAAAACATATAGAATAAATGTGGTATATATGCATCTATATTGAATTATTGAATTGCGGATACAGAAATGATAGAATGATTTCTGATTAGACCAAATTAGGGGTCCAAAATAGATATGAAAGAGGCTAGACAAGAAATCAAATAAAATATTAAAATAAGAGGAAACACTATTCTAGGAATATAGGAATATAGGAATCGGTATCTAATGACTTTAACAGTTCCAGTAGAATAGAATAGAAATGAAAGAAAAAAGGGAATGACATAATAACATAATAATAAGATTTGAATCTCAAAACACAAAACAAAGAGGGGATATGGCGAAATTGGTAGACGCTACGGACTTAATTGAATTGAGCCTTAGTATGGAAACTTACTAAGTGATAACTTTCAAATTCAGAGAAACCCCGGAAAAAAAAGGGGCAATCCTGAGCCAAATCCTATTTTTCGAAAACAAACAAAGGTTCATAAAGACAGAATAAGAATACAAAAGGATAGGTGCAGAGACTCAATGGAAGTTGTTCTAACAAATAGAGTTGACTGCGTTGCATTAGTCAAGTACAAGTAAGGGAATCCTTCTGCTAAAGTTAAAATTCCAGAAAAAAAAGAAAGGTAAAGTAAAGTATAACCCTATATACATAATACATAGGCATACGTACTGAAATACTATCTCAAATGATTAATGACAACCGACCCAAATCTGTATTTTTTTCTATGTTATATGAAAAATGAAATAATTAATAATTCAAATATCAAATAATAATAAAAAAAAAACATTGCTTTGATTTGAATCGATTCCAAGTTGACGAAAGGATCGAATATTCATTGATCAGATCATTCACCCCAGAATCTGCTGATTAATTGGACGAGAGTAAAGATAGAGTCCCATTCTACATGTCAATATCGACAACAAAGAAATTTATAGTAAAAGGAAAATCCGTCGACTTTAGAAATCGTGAGGGTTCAAGTCCCTCTATCCCCAAAAAGGGGCCCACCCGACTCCCTAATTGTTTATCTTATTCTCTCTTTTCGTTAACGATTCAAAATTCGTTATCTTTCTCATTTATTTTTCTCATTTATTCGAGTTTTTCACAAATGTATCCGGGCTGCATTTTTTCTTTTCATTTCTTTTCACAAGTTTTGTGATAGATAGGATAGACATCCAAACGAACTTCTTTGAGTAAAACAAGGAATCCCTTTAAAAATAAAATTGGAATGATTAACAATGATAAGACTTTAGAATAGCTTTAGAATATCTTTTTTTTTTTATTGACTTTTATTGACATAGACTCAAGTCATTTACTAAAATTAGAAAGAAGGCGCGTCGGAAATGGTCGGGATAGCTCAGCAGGTAGAGCAGAGGACTGAAAATCCTCGTGTCACCAGTTCAAATCTGGTTCCTGACACATGATAAATTTGTTTAGAAG